GTGTTTTATATCGAAAAAAGTCTAACTATTCTTTTTTTAAATCTTAATTCATTTTTTAATTAGACTACATATAGTAGAAAGAGTACCATGTTGCATCTGAACTTCAAACGGTTTAGCTTTAACCATGTTAATTAATGGTCCCAAATTTTTGGTTGATAGAGAATCAAAGTAAAGTGGACTTACCAAAGAATAACGAAATGCTATGGTTCTAAAATATGATTTTTTTTTTTTGAATTTTTTATTCAGAAGTAATTCGTGGGATTAGGCACTCTTTCCTAGTTATAGTGCCACTGGGTGAATCCAGCCTATTCTTGAAATGAACAACTCACACACACTCCCTTTCCAAAAAAGAGCAATACACCGAAGACTACACTTAGATTTATTAGATTTGTTGCTAAAATATCGGTATTAAACCCGAAACTCCCGGCGGATGGCCAGTGACCCAAGTAAACGAAAGAATCGGTTAAATTTTTCATATAATCTCCTCTTCTAGCTAAACTATAAAAAAAGAACTCTATCTTTTTTTTTTCAATAAAAAGAAAATTTAGTTTAATAATTTATAATTTAATTTCCCTATTTGGATATTTGTAAACAGAATCAAAAACCTATTCTATTTACAAATGTATTTTCCAAAATTTTGAATTTTCAATAATAATAATGAGACTTAATTAGAATTAAGCTAGAATTTGAGACCAAGTTTTATGTCAATTTTAAAAAACCTAAACCTCCTTTTTTCGCAACACTCCTTAAAAAAAAATTTCCATTAAACTAAAATAATAAGGGGAAGGAAGAAAGCGAATCGATGTGCTAATTCCCCATCCTCAAATTAGTCCTTCCCAAAGGTTGTTGTCTCAATGAATAATTGTAGGAGTTAAATCTTGATAGAATTAAAAAAACTATGAAAAAAAAATTTCATAATTTTCTGATTTCTAGGATTAAACAAAAGGATTCGCAAATAAAAGCGCTAATGCTACAACCAGGCCATAAATTGTTAAAGCTTCCATAAAAGCTAAACTAAGCAATAAAGTACCTCGTATTTTTCCCTCTGCCTCCGGTTGTCTCGCGATACCTTCGACAGCTTGACCCGCAGCTGTACCTTGACCAACCCCAGGTCCAATAGAAGCAAGCCCAACAGCTAACCCAGCAGCAATAACCGAAGCAGCAGAAATCAGTGGATTCATGATAAGTTCCTCACACCAAAATAAAGAAATAGTTAATGATACAATCATCCAACGACTTAGGACTTAATTATAATTAAGTCATCGATAAGATTCATCCAGCCAAAATAACCAAAAACTTGAATTGAAATAATAGAATTCTATTTATTATTGAATCATAAGAATTACTTTGATATTAGTTCCTATCCACGGGATTTTGAAAAATGCATAATATATATATACGACTTTTTATGCCATTTCTTTTTTGTGAACCATTCTTTTCTTTGAATTCTTCGTTCTTTTTTTGATCATTTTTTTCAGTCAATTTACAGATAAAAAGGAAGAACTTTTAATCGAATCCTTATCTAAATCGAAATTCACAAAAGTAGTGGGGCAGATTATATAGATCTTTAACTCATATATACCTAGTCAATATCAAATATCACATATACAAGGGTTTCTTACATAACGTAAACCAACTATTCTATAATTGGGCTAACCTAAAAACGAATATTTGAAAAAAAAAAATAGTTAATGATGACCCTCCATAGATTCACCTATATAAGCCGCGGCTAAAGTGGCAAAAATGAGAGCTTGAATCCCGCTTGTAAATAATCCAAGGAACATGACAGGTATAGGAACCACTAAAGGTACTAAAGAAACAAGAACAACAACTACTAATTCATCGGCTAATATATTTCCGAAAAGTCGAAAACTAAGTGATAGGGGTTTTGTAAAATCTTCTAAGATGTTAATGGGTAAAAGAATTGGCGTTGGTTGAATGTATTTACTGAAATACCCTAATCCTTTTTTGCTAAGACCCGCATAAAAATATGCTACTGATGTGAGTAAAGCTAAAGCAACTGTCGTATTTATATCATTCGTTGGTGCTGCTAACTCCCCTTGAGGTAACTGGATAATTTTCCACGGTAAAAGGGCTCCTGACCAGTTAGAAACAAAAATAAATAAAAACAGGGTTCCAATAAAGGGAACCCATGGACCGTATTCTTCTCCAATCTGGGTTTGACTCACGTCTCGAATGAATTCAAGGACAAATTCAAAGAAATTTTGGCCGCCAGTTGGAATGGTTTGTGGATTGCGAACCGCTAGAGCTGCGGAACCTAATAAGATAGCAATTACAACCCAAGAAGTAATAAGGACTTGCGCATGGACTTGGAACCCCCCTATTTGCCAATAGAAATGTTGGCCTACTTCTACACCAGATATCTCATATAACCCTTCTTTTATTAGTGTGTTGATGGAACATGATAAAACATTCATATTGCCCTCTGACAGAAATAAGAACTTTAAATTATTTTGATTCAAGACCCCCCCTTTTTTTTACTTATTTACTTGAATTTGATATTTTAGTTTTGGATACCAACTAAACTAATCACACAATATCCCCTGTTTTTTTATCTCTTTTTCTTTTGTATGATTCAGGAATAGTAACCGATTTTATAAATCGAAATACAGGGAGCCCCTCCCTCAAAAAAATTGATTTATTTATCTTATTATTAATCAAGAATTTTGTATATAGCTAGAACGCCCCTCACAAATTGCGAATACTAATTTGTTAAGAATGAATCGAATTGAAGCTATAGCGTCATCATTTGCTGGAATAGAAATATCTGCGAGATCGGGATTACAATTTGTATCGATTAAAGAAATGGTTGGAATTCCCAAAGTTATACATTCTCGAAGAGCCGTATATTCTTCTTGCTGATCGATGATGATTACAATATCAGGTAATCCCGTCATATATTTAATCCCGCCTAGATATGTTTCCAAGCGAGATAATTGTCTCTTCAACACAGCTGCATCCCTTTTCGGAAGACGGTTGAATCCCTCTGTCTTTTGTTCAGTTCTCAAGTCCCTAAACTTATGAAGTCTTTTTTCTGTAGTGGACCAATTTGTTAACATGCCGCCGAGCCATTTTTTATTAACATAATGACACCGAGCCCTTATTGCAGCCCGCGACACTAAATCAGCTGCTTTATTTTTTGTCCCAACAATTAAGAATTGTTTTCCCCTACTTGCTGCATCAAAAACTAAATCACAAGCTTCTGATAAAAAACGAGCAGTTCTAGTCAGATTTATAATATGAATACCTTTACGCTTTGCAGAAATATAAGGTGCCATTCTAGGATTCCATTTCCTAGTACCATGTCCAAAATGAACTCCTGCTCTCATCATCTCTTCCAAATCGATGTTCCAATATCTTTTTGTCATTTCTTTTCACACTTAAAAGGGGGGGTACCCCAAACTAAAATAAAAATTTGTTCCGATGGAACCTTCTCTTGTACCGGGGATGGCCATTTATGCACAAGCCGAGCCATTATTTTGTATTCATTATTATCTTTATTGGTGTTAACAAATTACTAAAACAAATGACTACAGCAAACCACAAAAAATGAAATTCAAAATAGGAATCTGCTATTAGGAATTATTCAATTTTATAAAAGGCAGATTTTTAAATAGAAGAGTCACAAAATTCCCTGTGGTAGAATAAAATATCTCTCATATCTCCCTTGAATAAAGATAAATTTTTTGTTTTTTTTTCCAAAAGAATGTTGATATGTTGCCGTGAACAATGCACCAATCCTTTGTTGAACCCGGTCCCGGCGGGGATCACCCCCCCTAGAACAACATTTTCTTTCAGGCCTTTCAACCAATCGATACGACCCCGAAGAGCAGCTTTTGCTAAAACTCGAGCAGTTTCTTGAAAACTTGCTTCCGAGATAAAACTTTGAGTATTCAAAGATGCTCGAGTTATTCCTAATAAAACGGCTCGATAACAGATTGCTTCTTCTAAAGCGCGCCCCGTTCGTTCTGCTCGTAACAATCCAATCAATTCTCCAGGTAAAAAAACATTAGACATTCCCTCTTCTGAAACTAAAACTTTTGATGTTATTTGACGCACAATAATTTCGATATGCCTATTATGAATCTGCACCCCCTGGGATCGATAAACCTTTTGAATCTTATTAACCAAAGAAATACGACTTTGCACTATAGTTAGCTCAGCACCAATCAAGAATCCCCAAGGAATTCCAAGAATTCTTGTTATACACCTGTTCCAACCCTTAATCCGCTTTTCTAAGTTCAACGATATTGAATCAATCGAGCGGACTTCTAACACCTGTTCTACTTTTGGAAGACCTTGTGTTATATCACCGGATCTCGATTTTTCATATATAAATGTAACTAATGTATCCCCTTCATAAAGAATTTCTCTGTAATGCCCATGAACTTTTGCTCCCGGAGTAGCCAAATAGGGCTTAGCGGATCTTATTACTACAGAATCCCTTTGAACAATTAAAACTTGACCCGATTTTAGGTGTGGTTCTTTTTTGGCTATACATACATTTTCACAAAAAAATTGTCCAAGACTAATTATTGTGGACGTTTCCTCACAATAATTATTATTATAATTTTGATGAAGAAAATACCAATTCAATTTGAATGGATTCAAAACAACGTTACTGTATGGATCTAGATTAAAAATTCTTGTGTTTTCATCGATTAAATAAGAGTGAATTACTTGAAAAATATATTTGAAGTTATCAAGTTGCAAATATTTAATTACAGAGATCTGATTATAAGTTAGTAAAGGCAAAAATGAATAAAAATTCGAAATTTGAATGGCTGTTCCTAAGGGGCCCGACGAATTTTTAATTGTAATTAGAGGTTTTTTTTTTTTTGATTGGTTTATCACATTGTGATATTTTACATGATTAAATGGACCGATTTTAAAACAATTAGAGGATGATAAAATTAACAAAGATTGGGATTCCTTATTTCTATTTAAGAACATACGAATAGTTCCGTGATTTTGTCTAA